TTTTTCTTTTTTTTAAATACGGTACTATATGAATAAGGGAGAAACTCCATGAAAGAAAAATTAATGATTCATATAAATCACTTAGTGGGAAATGGCCTGAATAAATCCAACGAGTGAGTAATAATCCTGTTAGACATAAAAAAGTAGCTATCATCCCCTTTTCTGACGAATCATATGGTTTTATGATTTCATTACCCAATAAGGTTATCAAATGAAGTGTAATTACAATTGAAACAATAGAAAAAGAAATATGAGTTAATAGATGCTCTAAAGTTGAAAATATCATAAAATAAAAATGAAAAAAGGAAGGAAATCCCCTATATTAATATTAATTAATAAATAGAAAAGGGGGATTTAATTTATTTTTATTATAGGATCTATTGGATCTCTTTTAGAAGATGGCATGCCGCCACTCGGACTCGAACCGAGATGCTCTAGCACTGCTTCCTAAGAGCAGCGTGTCTACCGATTTCACCATAGCGGCTTGCTCGAACTCATAATAGCCTATTTATATTCAATCGTCGAGATTGAACAAGTCAATTCAATCACATAAGTTTTTTAGTAAAGATTCAAATTGATAAAAAATCAGTTCAAAAGTAAATTTTAAGGTTAATTAGTTTCATTTTTTTCTTTTGATTGTCATTATTTCTGGTTTATCTGATTTCATAAATTTGAAACAAAAAATCAATTTTATCCATGAATTGAAAAAATGTCTATTTTGGATTACTCCAAATTGATACATTTTTTGTACATAATATGGAATCCATTAGTTTCAACACTTTATTAATTTGAACTAAAAATCTTCTATCTAGCCTTACGGAGAAAAATAAAATTTTTTCATTATTGTAATTGTAAAAGTCGATGGGGAAAATAAGACTCCCCACCACCAAAAATTGAGTGAAAATAAAAAAAATATAAAAATTTTTGTATTTTTTTATTTATAGTTTTTTTATAATTCAGAAAAAGGAAGAATTTTTTTATAAAATCAATTAGTAAATAAAATGAAGGGTCTATTTCATATTGATTAGAATCGGGACTGCCAATTGTTCATTTTATATTCACTTTGATATTAAAAAATTACCGTTTTTTTGAGTCAAATCCATTCTGATTATTCCGATATTTTAGGACTTATTTGTTTGTCGTACAAAAAAACTTTTTGAATTCCCGGTAGAAAGAGATTTCCCTAATGACAAAGCTTTTAACGCCGCCTCATATCCTTTCCTTTTCCAAATATTTTTACGAATACGCTTTTTTGATATCGAAGTACGTTTTTTTGGAACTGCCATTTAAAAGTTACTCATTGTTATAGTTGGATGTGAAAGACATCTATTGTTCAAATGTTCAAAACGAATTCTTATTTCTTATTCATTAATCTATTTTTTATCTAAATAAGATTCTCTTCATAAAAAAGAAATATAGATATGTCAAAGATCTGTGAAATTTGGATAAAAAATGACTCGAAATAACAAGAAAAAATTTTTGATTCCATACACTATTCGTAAAACGAAAAATGTTTAGTTTGGAACGTTTAGTTCTCGTTGTTTATCTCTCAAAGTTATATCTTTATAATCTGCTAAAATAAAATAAATAAAGAACCTAAAAAACCTTTATTTTTTCTATATTTTACTTTATTTACATGTAATAAAATATCTCAAAGGATTGTAAACTTTTGCCTAATAAATTGAGTCTTTTTTTAGTCAAACTTGATAAAAAAATAAACCTAAATTCAATTTTAAAATTTGAACGAGACTAGTAATAAATTTATTAAAGGATAAGTGTTTTAATAAAAAAATATCTCATTCATTTTTTATCCTTTCTCGATAAAAAAGTTTTTTTTTAGATCTATAATCTTCTAAACTTTACTAATAAATTGTTTTTATTGAAATGGAAAACAATCAATCCCATAATGAATTAGTTAATGAGTTGAAATAAACTAACTAAAAAAAAGAGTTTTTTTCATTAGACCGATGCCCTTAGTTAATCCTATAATTCATATCAGGATAAAGTACTCTTTTTAGACTACATTTTTATCCTTGCTATATTTTTCTTTTCCTATTCTAAGTATTCGTTTTTATATGTCACTTGATCATATCATTTGACCAATTGTAACTTCTTGTTTTGAATATTTGAACGATTTTGAAAAGACTCAGAATAAAGACTAATATAAAATAATTAAATAAGTTAGTGTATATCTTGATTTTTTATTGACTTTTTTCGAAATAGGTAAAATCCGGTGAATCGGAAACAATTAATTAAGAAAAAACTTTTTTTATGGAACAGACATATCAATATGCGTGGATAATACCTTTTCTTCCACTTCCAGTTCCTATGTTAATAGGGTTGGGACTTCTTCTTTTTCCGACGGCAACAAAAAGTCTTCGTCGTATGTGGGCTTTTAAGAGCGTTTTCTTGTTAAGTATAGTCATGATTTTTTCTATTCATTTGTCTATTCAGCAAATAAATAGCAGTTCTGTCTATCAATATGTATGGTCTTGGATTA